AAAAAAGAATCGATTTGATTCAGGTCATAATCTATATGGGATTCCCCAAGTTATTAATAGAAGACAGGACTCGAAGAATCGAAGAATTACAGACGCATGTACAAAAAGAACTCAATTGTGTAAACCGAAAACTCAACATTGCTATTACAAGAATTGCAAATCCTTACGGGCACCCCAATATTCTTGCAGAATTTATAGCCGGACAATTAAAGAATAGAGTTTCATTTCGCAAAGCAATGAAAAAAGCTATTGAATTAACTGAACAGGCAGGTACAAAAGGGATTCAAGTACAAATTGCAGGGCGTATCGACGGAAAAGAAATTGCACGTGTTGAATGGATCCGAGAAGGTAGAGTTCCTCTACAAACCATTCGAGCTAAAATTGATTATTGTTCCTATGCAGTTCGAACTATCTATGGGGTATTAGGCATCAAAATTTGGATATTTGTAGACGAGGAATAATACGAACTTACTTGACTTATATTTAGTTATATCTGGTGATAAAACAAAAAATGGCAAACTCTTTCATTCTTTTTCTGGTAAAAAAAAAAAAAAAGAACAATTCTATAAGGTTGAATAAAAATTCGATTAATCATTTGATATAATTGCTATGCTTAGTGTGTGACTCGTTGGTTTTTTTAGGGTTGGGATTCAAAAAAATGGACAGCCCATAGTACAAACTGATAACTATAGAACTAATAACCAACTCATCACTTCGTGTTATCTGGATAGAAAGAACCAGTCAAGATATGATATATAAGTCATATCATTGTAGCAACTGAAATCTTTTTTTACATAAAAAAAAAAAAAAACAATCTGATTATGGGTTGTAAAGCGATATAAAGTATACAGATAAATGGAAGGGTGAGAGAAAGATAGAAAAAGAATATTAATGATATATAATTCCAATATGTAAGGTCTATGAGTCATCTCATATAAAGGGAATGTAATAAAGCATCAATACTGATTGATCCATAATTAGACAAATCCGTGCATAGAACAAAAAATCAAGAGCCCCGAGCCAATAAAGACTGAGAAGGTTGACTCAAGAATAAATTTAATTGTAGGCTCCGTTGTAAAATTCAGACCTAATCATTAATCGAGAAGTGGTGGGAACGACAGAACCTGTGAATGCATAAGATTCTATTGAAAACGAATCCTAATGATTCATTGAGTAGGATGGCGGAACGAACCCGAAACCTATTCATTTATTCTGAGAGGTCATGTCATAGACTAATCTTACAACTGAATGTTGAAAGAGTAAATATTCGCCCGCGAATTTTTTTTTATTTCTAAATTTTAGTCGATTCGAAATAAAAGGAAAAACAAAATAAAGATTCATTATAGCGTTCTACCAAAACGACATTATCTATAAATAGAATACGTGTTAAATTATATATTAAAACACAAAAAAATTTTAATTTCTAATCGATTAGATCAAATTTCAAAGAATCCCACGATTCCATATATTATTAACCGTGTATTTTTTTTTGTTTAATTCTTTTTAATTGGTTTAATTCTTTTTAATTGTTTAATTCGCGAGGAGCTGGATGAGAAGAAACTCTCGTGTCCGGTTCTGTAGTAGAGATGGATGGAATTGCTAAACAACCATCAACTATAACCCCAAAAGAACCAGATTCCGTAAACAACACAGAGGAAGAATGAAAGGAATATCTTATCGAGGTAATCGTATTTGCTTCGGTAGATATGCTCTTCAAGCGCTTGAACCCGCTTGGATCACATCTAGACAAATAGAAGCAGGGCGGCGAGCAATGACACGAAATGCACGCCGCGGTGGAAAAATATGGGTACGCATATTTCCAGACAAACCTGTTACAGTAAGACCTACAGAAACACGTATGGGTTCGGGGAAAGGATCTCCCGAATATTGGGTAGCTGTCGTTAAACCCGGTAGAATACTTTATGAAATGAGCGGAGTAGCAGAAAATATAGCTAGAAGGGCTATTTCAATAGCGGCATCTAAAATGCCTATACGAACTCAATTCATTCTTTCTGGATAGGAATGTAGAAACAAACGAAAGGGGTTTTTGGGATGAAAAAAAAACAATTGCAGGTTTCTTTTTTTGTTTTGAACAAATAATATTTCTTTTTTTTATTTATACCTTTGCATTGAAAAAGAAAAAACCGATAAAAAAAAAAAATGATATGATTCAACCTCAAACCCATTTGAATGTAGCGGATAACAGCGGGGCCCGAGAATTGATGTGTATTCGAATCATAGGAGCTAGTAATCGACGATATGCTCATATTGGTGACATTATTGTTGCTGTAATCAAGGAAGCAGTACCAAATACACCTCTAGAAAGATCAGAAGTGGTCCGAGCTGTCATTGTACGTACTTGTAAAGAACTCAAACGCGACAACGGTATGATAATACGATATGATGACAACGCTGCGGTTGTTATTGATCAAGAAGGAAATCCAAAAGGAACCCGAATTTTCGGCGCGATCGCCCGGGAATTAAGACAGTTAAATTTCACTAAAATAGTTTCATTAGCACCTGAAGTATTATAGGGGAAGACCTTAATATAGTATTTGAATGAAATTGATTAAATTTATTTAATTAATTAGTAAATTGTTTATCTATCACGTATATATCTTTAATAATTCATAAATATTAAAAAATTCAGAAAAAAAGAAAAAGAGCATGTTGATTATATCAAAATTCGGGGGAAACAAAAATCTTAGTTTATCATGAGTAAAGACACTATTGCTGACATAATAACCTCTATACGAAATGCTGACATGAATAAAAAAAGAACAGTTCGAATACCATCTACTAACATCACTGAAAATATTGTTAAAATCCTTTTACAAGAAGGTTTTATTGAAAACGTGAGAAAACATCAAGAAAGCAATAAATATTTTTTGGTTTTAACCCTACGACATAGAAGAAATAGGAAAGGACCATATAGAACTGTTTTAAATTTAAAACGGATCAGTCGACCCGGTCTACGAATATATTCTAACTATCAACGAATTCCTAGAATTTTAGGCGGAATGGGGGTTGTAATTCTTTCTACTTCTCGAGGTATAATGACAGACCGAAAGGCTCGACTAGAAGGAATCGGCGGAGAAGTTTTGTGTTATATATGGTAATCTTTCTAATAGCCGACACGGTCATATTTGTGAAAAAAGAGAAAGGACAAGTTTATAATATTATCCCTCTTACATTAGTTGATACTTCAAAGCGCGGTTTTACCTGGAATGAAACAACAAAAAAGGATTCATGAGGGTTTAATTACTGAACAACTTACCGATGGTATGTATCTTCCGGATTCGTTTAGATAACAAAAAAATTATTCTGGTTTTTGTTTCGTAAAGGATTTCATGTAGTTTTATACGTATACTACCAGGAAATAGACTAAAAATTGAGGTAAGTCCTTATGATTCAACCAAAGGGCGTATAATTTAGAGACTCCAAAGCAAAGACTTGAATGATTAGGCGGTTTTTTCAATTTCAACATTCTTTCGTGAGGATACAATTCGAAATTAAAAATTTCAAGAAACTTATTTTCTTCCAATAAGTAGATTCGGAATTAAAAAAAGGAATGACAAATATGAAAATAAGGGCCTCCGTTCGTAAAATTTGTGAAAAATGTCGATTGATCCGTAGGCGGGGACGAATTATAGTAATTTGTTCTAACCCGAGACATAAACAAAGACAAGGATAATCTTTCTAAAACAAAAAGACTCTCGAAATCTAAAGGACCTGATGTACAGATGTACAAATAAATAAATAAAATAAATAAGTAAAAAAAAAAAAAAGAATAAGGATCTGTTTTGACATGAAATGGATATATCCATATATCTCTGACTTATATTTATGAGATGATAAAATATGGCAAAACCTATACCAAAAATTGGTTCGCGTAGAAATAGACGTATTGGTTCACGTAAGAATACACGTAGAATCCCCAAGGGAGTTATTCATGTTCAAGCAAGTTTCAACAATACCATTGTGACTGTTACAGATGTACGGGGTCGAGTAATTTCTTGGTCCTCTGCCGGGGCTTGTGGATTCAAGGGTACAAGAAGAGGTACACCATTTGCCGCTCAAACCGCAGCAGGAAATGCTATTCGGACAGTAGTGGATCAAGGTATGCAACGAGCAGAAGTTATGATAAAAGGCCCGGGTCTCGGAAGAGATGCGGCATTAAGAGCTATTCGTAGAAGTGGTATACTATTAAGTTTCATACGAGATGTAACTCCTATGCCACATAATGGCTGTAGGCCTCCTAAAAAAAGACGTGTGTAAAAATAAACATTGAAGAGATTTCAAGAGAAATAAATAATTCAATGATTTGATCAAATAATATACTATGGTTCGAGAGAAAGTAACAGTATCTACTCGGACACTACAGTGGAAGTGTGTTGAATCAAGAGCAGACAGTAAGCGTCTTTATTATGGACGCTTTATTCTGGCCCCACTTATGAAAGGTCAAGCCGATACAATAGGCATTGCAATGCGAAGAGCTTTGCTCGGAGAAATAGAAGGTACATGTATCACACGCGCAAAATCTGAGAAAATACCACATGAATATTCTACCATAGTAGGTATTCAAGAATCCGTACATGAAATTTTAATGAATTTGAAAGAAATTGTCTTGAAAAGTAATCTGTATGGAACTCGTAACGCGTTTATTTGTGTCAAGGGTCCTGGATATGTAACTGCTCAAGACATTATCTTACCACCTTCTGTGGAAATTGTTGATAATACACAGTATATAGCTAACCTAACAGAACCAATTAATTTGTGTATTGAATTACAAATCGAGAGGAATCGCGGATATCGTATAAAAACGCCAAATAACTTTCAAGACGGAAGTTATCCTATAGATGCTGTATTCATGCCTGTTCGAAATGCGAATCATAGTATTCATTCTTATGTGAATGGGAATGAAAAACAAGAGATACTTTTTCTCGAAATATGGACAAATGGAAGTTTAACTCCTAAAGAAGCACTTCATGAAGCCTCCC